GATTTAATCGCACACTTGAAATATAGCCCAAAAAGTCAAGAGAACGCTTGGATAATGGGTTTATATAGATCCTTTCTGGTTGTGACCACACATAAAAATGACATTGCCATAAATTGACAAGGTAATATTTCCATTTATTAATCAGAAGTGGCGTATCTTTTGAAACCAGAATAGATTTTCCTTGATATCTAACATAATGCATGAAAGGATCCTTGAAGACCCGTAAGATAGCCGAAAAAGAATTAGCAAACACTTTGACAAGATGTTCTATTTTTCCATAGAAATATATTCGCTCAAAAAGGCCCCTATAAGAAGTTAATCGTATATGAGAAGATTGGTTACGTAGAAAAAGGAAAATGGATTCGTATTCACATACATAAGAATTGTATAGGAACAAGACTAATCTTCGATTTCTTTTTGAAAAAAAAGAAATCAATTTTTTTGAAGTACTAAGACTATTCAAATTACAATACTCGTGAAAAAAGAACCGTAATAAATGAAAAGAAGAGGCATCTTTCACCCAGGAGCGAAGGGTTTGAACTAAAATTTCCAGATGGAGGGGATAGGGTATTAATACATCTGACACATAATTTAAATGTGGGAATTTATCCTCTAAAAAGGGAAATATTGAATGACTTGATCGTAAATTATAAGATTTTACGATTTCTTCTTCCTCTAAGGAAGATACTAATCGTAGGGAAAATGGAATTTCCACAATGACTGCAAACCCTTCTGATAACATTTGAGAATACAAATTTTTGTTGTACCCCAAAAATGGATTTTTGTTATAATAATTAGTGAAAAAAAAATGATTCTGGTGATACATTCGAGTAATTAAATGTTTTACCATCAGTAAACTGGATTTTTTGTCATAACCAGAATTTTCCAACAAAATGGATCCATTTAAAAAATGATCATGAGAAAATGCGTAAATATACTCCCGAAAGATAAGTGGGTATAGGAAGTCACGTTGCCGAGATTTCTCAAGTTCTAAATATCCTTGAAATTCCTCCATTTAAAATTTGATTTGAACTTGGGGATACTATAATGGATTTATTGGGTTCTCAAATGATACATAGTGCGATACAGTCAAAACAAGGTATTACAGTAAAAAAAGAATAATAATAGATACCTCGAAAATAGGTGTAAGACTTATCAACGGACTCTCTATCCTCTCTTTTCTTTTTTTTGCCATCTAATTGGTTTATATTTTAGGATAAAAAAGATGGTTAGAAATCCTTTATTTTTTCAACCCAATCGCGCTTTTGATTTTGGAAAAAAACTCTTTATCAATATACTGCTTCTTCTACACATTCCCCTCTACCCCATAACGTAGAGTAACTAATAGTTAGGACTTAGAAAAAAATGGATAACTCACTCATAAGAAAAGTCCTTCCCGCATCAAGCACTAATATAGTTTTAACGTCTAATTAGATCGGGGAATCATTCGAATTAAGAACATAAGCCCGTTACTTTTTATTTCTCTATAATTGGAGCATAGTGCCCTATCCATTTATTCATTCGACCCGACTTGACTTTTTTTTCCGCATCAAGAATTCAAACAAGGTTTGGCCTAATCTAGTAAGGTAAAAATATTACTAGAATTTTCCATTGATACGACATGCTGCTTTTTCCATTCATTCCTTTCAGGATCAGTCGCGGTCTTACAAACTCTACCGATAGTATGGACGAATCTGTTACTTCATAGAAATGTGTAAAAGATGCTAGCCGCACTTAAAAGCCGAGTACTCTACCATTGAGTTAGCAACCCCAAAAATATCAAAAATTTTTCTGTGTAGATACAATCGGAATCAAAATAACAAACGGAATCAAAATAACAAAAGAAATGAAATTAGACGACGTAATCAAAATATTGCAATAAAAAAAAACTTCTTATATCACACAAAAGTAATTTTCTTTTTTGTATCACAGAAAATCCACTGAGACCCTCATGTGCGTGAAAAGTAAAGGTCATGAAACAGAGATAACTAGCTTCATTTATACACGATCGGATTATATTTGTTTGATACACTGTTGTCAATATGAATGTGAATAATGAAAAACGCCTACAATGGAGAAAACAAAAGAATTATAAATGAATAAAAAACAAATGGAAATAACAATTTGAATGAAATAAATAGATTTATTTTATATTTATTTTATATATATAAAATATATATAAAATAAATATAGTTATATTTAACTAGATAAAGCTAACAAAATATAATAGATAAAATATTCTAATAATAATAAATTATATTAAAATAAGAGATAAAGAATTCAAAAAACTCCGGACTTGGATTGGATTGGCACTATAGAGATAATCAACATAGATAGACATAAAAGATGTAGGCGAAAGAAGAAATTAAGGAAGAAGTAGAAAAAAATATATCGGGTTTATTCAATCCATAAATATAAATAAGTAAAAAAACTTAATCCCCCCCTTTTATTTATTCATAAAATTGCAACAAAATCACCCCATTGATGAGGTAATGTACAAATTTTTATTTATAATATATCGTATAGAACCAATTAGTTCATTTAGTCACTTGATTGATCTTTTTTCTATCCATCTTAGATCAATTTATATCAATAAAATCAAAATATCTTTTTGTCGTTATCGAAGACGGAATTTTAAGGTAATAAGTGTATAGTATGAATAGAATAAGAGAGGGGGGAAATACTAAAGAAAAGGTTAGCCAAAGCTATATACAAGTTATCCACACCCTCTTTTTTTTATTTCATTAATATTAATGGAATTTCGGTTATTGATTAAGGTGAAGTTCCGTAAAAACACCTGCCTTCTTTAAAATATCATGAACAGTTCCTGTAGGTTGAGCACCCTTTTCAAGGAAATATAGAATAGCAGGAACATTTAAATAGGTTTGATTCTTTATCGGATCATAAAAACCCACTTTACGAAGATCTCTTCCTTCTCTTCGGGATCGAACATCAATTGCAATGATTCGATAAACGGCTCATTGGGATAGATGTAAATTAACAATACCCCCCCCAGAACCGTATAAGAAGTTTTCTCCTCGTACGGCTCGAGGAAATTCAAAGTTATGTATAGAATTCTAATTAATGTCAAATAGATCCATAGATTATTAAATCAATTAGATTATGATTTAAATACTTTTTTTTTATTCTTTTGTTTCTTTTTTGAAAAAAAAAAAACTCATTCTTATCCCCATAACTCAAGTTGGATAACTCTCACTCAAAGGAAAAGAACCCTTAAGCTTAAGCATTTCATTTATTGAGCGGTCTCTAACCCCTTTAGTTTTGCCTGTCTCCTTTAGAATCTATTTTGATTCTTCATTCGGATCTAGTTTAGTTATTGAGACAATTGAAAAAGATTTTTACTTGTTCCGGGATCCTTTATCCTTGCCTTGAATCATTGGGTTTAGACATTACTTCGGTGATCTTTAATCGTTTCAAAATGGCAGCAACATACCATTTTTTGTGATTTCTTTTTATCAAAGAATCATATAAATAATGGATTCTCGTGTGATACACTTTTGATCAAATTTGATGTTTGAATTTGAAACTTGTTCGAATTGGATCCTTTCGATTTCTATACCGAACCTATACTTACGAAGTAGTTTTAATTTTAACTTATTGATTGACACTAACCCTAGATCTCTGCCCTTGATAAATGAATCAATACTTTCTACTCGAGCTCCATCATGTACTATTTACATCAAAACCCTTAAAAAATAAGAGCTCGAGTGGAACAGAACAAACGATGTCGAGTCAAGAGCATCTTCATTCCTATATAACATAAAATGGTGGATGTAAGAATCCACAACGGATCATGTCCTTCAAGTCGCACGTTGCTTTCTACCACATCGTTTTAAACGAAGTTTTACCATAACCTCTAATTTCTTGGAACTGGTATGTAATTGATTCATTTATGGAATCATGTATAGTCATTGGTTAGTTGGTCCATAGTAATCTATACTCTTATGACATGGGTAGTTTTGAAAAAGTCTTAGCAATACTTCAATTTATTTAAACCCATATTTTATTGTATATATTGGATCAATAACATTTTTTTTGTATGAGTGCAATATTTATTTCTTTATATATAGATATTTTCTATATAATATATATAGAGAGATTTTTTTGAATTTCTATAAAATCAATTAAGAAATAATTAATTACGAATAATTAAGAATCTCCATTTTTCAATTTCTTCACAGAATGGATTCGCGAGTTTCACACTTCTTCGAGTACCAAGGACTCATAACAAATCATTAAAAAGATTTAATTGATTGAAAATTTCCTACCTCAAGATTATTATTTGAATAAAGTTTTGTAAAAAAAAAGGATTTATTACATTTTATTATAATAAATAAATGTATATTCGGATTAACCCATCAATTAGATAGATCCAAAATAAAAATCTTTTTCACAAAAAAAGAAATAAAACGATAAAAATACATAATAACAATACATATCAGCATTTTCTACCGAGTTTATTTAACTTAAGAGACTCAAATAATCTTTCCCTAAAATAAAGTGAAAAAGATGTATGAATTGTTACCTGGATTTACAATTATTCATTACAGACAAACACAAAATACGAAAAAATGAGGTGAAAATAAATACATAATATGTTACATATGTAACTTTATTCTTTATTAATAAGATTCGGGCAGATATTAAAATTGATATCTTCCATTATGGATTAACTCCTATCTACCCCCCCAATTATATAGAGTAGATGCATCATAAATCAAAAAAGGATCCTACGGGGGACTGTACTAGTTTCGGAGGTGCTAGACTATCTTGTATAAGGCCAAAGTCAAACAGATCTAGATTAAACGATTGTTCCTACCTATTTTTTTTATTTTACTCGAAATTTGAGTAACCTAAATAGTTCTTAAGAAACTTAAGACCATTGATTCAATTCCATTAGTGCCAAAAACACAAGACCTTCCTGTTTATAATTCATAAATCAAAAAAAAAAAAAAAATACTCGGGTTTCACACACCATTTAAGAGATAGAGAATAAGAGAGGCTTTCGCATTTATTAAATAAATGCATTATTATAAGAAAATAAGAAAGAACAATCACATTCGATCTATATCTAATACTAGACTCTTAAGCATAAGGTTGTTTAAAAGGGCAATCTTTAGTCTGATATGATATCGAATATTTTTCTATATCTCTTATAATATACTATTATTATATATAATACGCATACTCTGGGACGGAAGGATTCGAACCTCCGAATAGCGGGACCAAAACCCGTTGCCTTACCACTTGGCCACGCCCCATTTATATTCAACACTAATAAACACTAATATTGGTAGTGGTTGGTCGTCAATTCCAGTACAAATATTTATCGAAAAAATTAGATTGTTGCTCGGATTTTGATACGTTTATAGATCCAATTAAACTCAATTTATTGATCATTACATATAATTCCATTAAGATATTGTATGAAAGTAGGATTTCTTCTATTCTCTTTTTATTTGAGAATTGAAGGATTTTTGATTGACTGAGTTCAAATGAAAGAAAGGTTTTTTGACCTACTTTATGTTATTAATTTTTCCCTTTTCCCTTCTCCCTTATATCATAGCAATAATAGGGGATTAATAACTCAATCAAATCAAAAGAAATACAATTATCTTCAAGAACAAAGAAAAAAAAAATTGTTATGCTTAATATCTTAAGTTTCATTGGTATCTGTCTTAATTCTTTCCTTTATTCAAGTACTTTTTTCGTCGCCAAATTGCCCGAGGCCTACGCTTTTTTGAATCCAATAGTAGATGTTATGCCAGTAATACCTCTATTCTTTTTTCTATTAGCTTTTGTTTGGCAAGCTGCCGTAAGCTTTCGATAAGATTTTGAATACTGTCCGAGACAAATTCATGATTTACTAGAAAAAAAAAAAGATTCTCACTAGTTATAAGATCAGATAAGTCGTACATACAGTATGAACGTTGAGTCCAATATTGAAATTCTTCTATAGCTGTGATAAATCTGGATCACTCTCATTTTCTTATTCTTACTTTTTTCCTTTGAACGACCCTGTTAGAGTCCCCCACAATATATAATTGTGAGTATGAAATCCAATTTTTAGTAATCAACGACTCAACTCTTAAAATTTTTTCCTATTTCTAGAAATCATTTCACTGCATTTCTTGGTGTCAAAACAGGTTAAAATAGAGAATCTATTCTCTTTTAAAAAAAAAAAAAATGATCTTGGAGATTGTGTAATGCTTACTCTCAAACTATTTGTTTATACAGTAGTAATATTCTTTGTTTCTCTCTTCATTTTCGGATTCCTATCTAATGACCCGGGACGTAATCCAGGGCGTGAAGAATAAAAAAAATCAGATTTTTTTCCTCGCTTGATTTTGAAATGTTCTTAACATTTTATCTATTCCACATCTTTCCTCAACTATAAAAAAATACCAAGTAATTGACAGAAACGGAAAGAGAGGGATTCGAACCCTCGGTACAAAAAAATCGTACAACGGATTAGCAATCCGACGCTTTAGTCCACTCAGCCATCTCTCCCCAAATTGAAAACGGATAATTACTATGATACATTGTATAAAAAATAGAAAATGAAGGCTTGAAAAAAGCCCTTCTTTATCTCTCTTTATTATCTTTATCTCCCTTTTATTATATAGATATATAATTATAGACATATATAATTATATTTATATAGATAATTATATAGATATATCGATGGATATCTATATAATCGATAAAAACTTTTTTTATTAGCAATTCAATTCCATTTAGATAAATTAGATAAAGTAAGGGCTCAAAAGAAGAGATATCTCCAATCCTAATATATAAATAATACCAATATATTAAAGATTACTAAAAATATTTATAAATAAATCAAAATAAAGTACTTCTTTTATTTCATCCGAAAAGTCCTTTTCTTTTTAGTTCCACGGCCTGGCCTGGTCAGTACCTAGCCGGGCTTTTTTTGTTCCCATGAATCGTAAATTATTTATTTGATTTGAAAACACAAAATGTTTTTTTTTGAAACAAAAAAAATAGAAACAACAAGAATCATAAGAAGATTTATTATTTCGATTCCTATGATACAGAAAAAGATGATATAGAATCAAGGTTCCATTCCTTATTATTATTCTTTATTACTTTACTAGAATAAAAAACTTGTTAATTAGTTAATTAAAATGAGTCCTCTTTTCCTAATCCCATTAGTCGCCCTGATGAAAATACGTCAACGCTCGAATTTTCATGATTCTTTTCTGATCCGATCTTTTTATTACTTATTAATCCGACTTATTTTCGTCTTCGACAAAAGGTCCATTTATATACAATAATTGCATTGTAGCGGATATAGTTTAGTGGTAAAAGTGCGATTCGTTCTATTAATCCCTTAATAGTTAAGGGATCCTTCGGTTTGATTAATATTCCGTTCCGATCAAAAACTTTATTTCTTAAAAGGATTTAATCCTTTACCTCTCGATGAAAGATTCGAGGAAAAATATAAATTCTCGTGAT